CCTTTCTTTTTCTTTCTGATATTTTGAAACGATTCCATCAATGAATTGAAATGACTCAAACGATCGGTCTATCTATTTTTTTTTAGACTATGGTTAATGGATACCTTTAGATCATGATTCTGTTGAGACTATCAGTCTATTTCCGGATTCCATAAAACTGGAATTAAAATTTTTTTTTCCCGTTTTAGATCTCTTAACCCCTTACCTTGGAGATTGATTGATTGAAAATTCATAAACCACCCACGGGGATTTTTATATTTGATTGGATAGTGTATACCCGGTGTGCACACAAGACAAAATAGGCCGTTATTCTATTTTCATCATCAAATGATTATTTGATTCTTTTTCCTTAGTCAATCAAAAATTCGTGAATTATCTTAATCTCTAGGAAAAATTCTTTGATTCTTCCATTTTGATGGACTCGGAATAGTTTCCTTCATTCTTATACTACTACATTTGGATGAAATGAAATCGGATTCAAATATTTCTTATTATTCATGCCTGGCAAAAAGAAAGAATTTGAGTAAACGATCCTATTTTTTTTAATGAGTCTGTTTTTATGTTATTTCGTACTGTGCAATTCCTTTGTTTGTGGGATCATTTTCTCACGAGAGGTAATGAAAAGAATTATAGAATGGATTGCTATCTATGCCTAGATCAAGGATAAATGGAAATTTTATTGATAAGACCTTTTCAATTGTAGCCAATATCTTATTACGAATAATTCCGACAACTTCAGGGGAAAAAGAGGCATTTACCTATTACAGAGATGGTGCGATTTGATTATTTTACTTATTTGTTTGATCCTTAGAAGAAAGACACGTGATTCGGGATAGAAAATAAAGAAAAAAGTAAACAAAAATCTACGCTTTTTGGGGATGAAGTTTGTAAAAAAACAACTCCCTCTGTCGTGTATCCACGATTAATGCAGCCTCAGATGCTTCAATTGGCGATTCTAGTATTGAGCGAAAGGTTACACCTATGTGGGTTATTTATGTATTGCAGGTCAACCCCGCTCCATTAGTACCAATAGGTGGCATAGAGGAAGAAGCACTACGCTGAGGAATCAACAACACGAAAACTTTGTTAGCAATTTGATACCCTTTCCTTATCAAGATCGGAACTAAGAAGAATGGTTGGGCCAACAAACATCCATCTCGTTCGTATTTTGGATACACGTATAACCATCGAAGACTGTTGAAGTGAGGAATTCCTCGAAATTAAGGGGCGTGAGGGACAAAGAAATTGTTGAAGTTACCTTTTTTTTATCTAGTGTCAACACGTTTGATGTTAAGAAAAGATCTTTTGCGGGAAGGTTGGCTAGAGATTTCTTGTAAAAACACTAGCCCCGCTCATTCAATAATGAGAATATTTCAATCTTTTTTGATTCCATGTATTATTCTCATTATGCACATAAGGGAGGAGCCGTATGAGGTGAAAATCTCACGTACGGTTCTGAAACGGAGATTCTTTGAATCGAAGACGACCGTAACGGATGTCGGCTCAGTCAGAAGGAAATTATGCGGAAGCTTTACAGAATTATTATGAAGCTATGCGACTAGAAATTGATCCCTATGACCGAAGCTATATACTCTATAACATAGGCCTTATCCACACAAGTAATGGAGAACACACGAAAGCTTTGGAATATTATTTTCGGGCACTAGAACGAAACCCGTTCTTACCCCAAGCTTTTAATAATATGGCTGTGATCTGTCATTACGTGCGACTATCTCCACTATAGAAAGAAACGGGGGAAGAGAAAAGAGCGAATCCACTAGCAAATACTAGAAAAAAAAAAATTGATACATATGCATCGTAAAAAAAAAACGATTTTTATCAGCTGTAGCAAAGAAAAAAGGAACTTCATAGAAGTCGAAATATGAAGAAATGGATATGCCTAGATACTTTATTCTATGGATAAAGGATCTAATTGATAGAGAAAGCACCGTAAAGATCAATTAGTGAGGTTTTGGGCCGATACAATAAGAACTGCTTACTTACTTTTGTGATGATATAAGATAAAAGGTAGGAATCGACTTATGTAATAAAGGCGATCCCCTAAAGGATTGAGCAGCGGTGTAGCAGCAGATCCCAAAGATAGTAAGACTTCTCTTCATAATAAAGAAAAGTGTTTTTCGAAAATTCTATATCAATTTCTCTATGAAACCGAGATAGTTAACTTTCAGAAAATTCTAGCGAGAGTGGAAATGCTTATGCTTTATTCTTCTGAAGGTGGGAGAAAAGAAAAAACTAAAAAAGCGGATTTTTAATCAAAATGAAAGTTTGAAACTCATGTAATTAACCTCTTTTGGTTAACCCGAGAAAAAATTTGATAGATCTAGGAAAAATCTCATTATTCAATTAGATATTAGATTATCTAGAGTAGATTAAAAAAATGGGACACCACAAGAATTGAATGCTGAGCCGTATGAGGTAGTAAACTCTCAAGTACGGTTCTAAGGGAAGGAATTGAACCTCCTATTCCGACCGGGGAGAA